CTCTGAATTTCCGGGGGCATGCGAGAAACGATAATAAATCTCGTCGTTAATATATTAATTAATAAAGTGGATATGGGTGCTCATCGTTTATTGGTGGGAGGTGAACCTTATGATAAAGAGTGACCCAGATGTAGAAGTATACGCTTTAGGTCAACATATACGTATGTCTGCTCATAAAGCGCGAAGAGTAATTGATCAGATTCGTGGGCGTCCCTACGAGGAAACACTTATGATACTAGAACTCATGCCTTATCGAGCGTGTTATCCCATTTTAAAATTAGTTTATTCTGCAGCAGCAAATGCTAGTCACAATATGGGATTCAACGAAACGGCTTTAATCATTAGTCAAGCCGAAGTTAATGAAGGTACTAGCATGAAAAAGTTAAAACCCCGAGCCCGAGGACGTAGTTATCCGATAAAAAGACCCACCTGTCATATAACTATTGTATTGCAAGATATATCTAAAGATAAAAACTATTTCATATGGTTAAGAAAATATGGATGGGTATATAAAAATAAGTATAAAGATGTCAGAGAGAGGTATCTATATATGATGGATCATATGCTATATCGTAACAGAATGACGTGGGCTAATAGAGAAATGATATGGCCTTATAGAGATAGCGAGGTGCTATGGGACAAAAAATAAATCCACTCGGTTTCCGACTTGGTACAACCCAAAGTCATCATTCTGTTTGGTTTGCACAACCAAAAAGTTATTCCGAGGGTCTCCAGGAAGATCAAAAAATACAGGATTGTATCAAGAATTATGTACAAAAAAATAGGAAAATATCCTCGGGTGCCGAGGGAATTGCACGCATAAAGATTAAAAAAAGAATCGATCTGATCCAGGTCATAATATATATGGGATTCCCAAAATTGTTCATAGAGGGCAGCCCGCGAGGAATTGAAGAATTACAGAGCAATGCACAAAAAGAATTTAATTCTGTGAACCAAAAACTTAACATTGCTATCACAAGAGTTGAAAAACCGTATGGACAACCTAATATTCTTGCAGAATTTATAGCCGAACAATTAAAGAATAGAGTTTCGTTTCGAAAGGCAATGAAAAAAGCTATTGAATTAACTGAAAAAGCAGATACAAAGGGAATTCAAGTACAAATTGCAGGGCGTATCGACGGAAAGGAAATAGCACGTGTCGAATGGATCAGAGAAGGTAGGGTTCCCCTACAAACCATTCGAGCCAAAATTGATTATTGTTCCTATACAGTTCGAACTATCTATGGGGCATTAGGAATCAAAATTTGGATATTTGCAGACGAGGAATAATGGGCCTTTCGTTGTCTTTCTGTTCCATCCATCCGGCAATTGAATAAAAAATCACAAACTCGTTCATTTTTTTCCGTTCAATCAAAAAAATGAGAATTTTTTCGAATTCTTAATTCTATAGGGTTGAATAACAATTCGATTGACTCCATCTCCATATAATTGCTATGCTTAGTGTGTGACTCGTTGGTTTTTTATTTAGAGTTAGGTTAGGATTAAAAAACAAAGGGCCATCCCCTAGTATGAACTAATAACTATATAACTAATAACCAGCTCATTGCTTCGTATTATCTGGATCCAAGGAACCAGTCGCTATATGATGTATTGATCATATTGTTGTAGCAACTGAAGCATTTTTTTTTACATAAAAGAAAAATCAATCTATAAGGTTGTGAAGCAAAAACAAAGGGATATGGATAAATGGAGGGGTGAGAGAAAGAAAGAAAAAGAATAGCAATGATATATGATTCCAATATGTATGGTCTATGAACTATCTTATAAAAGGCAATGTAATAAAGCATTAATGTATTCGTCCATAATTAATAATTAGATTCGATGAATATGAATACAATTTATACGAAAAATAAAAAAGAATAAAGAGCGCCGAGTCAATAAAGACTGAGAAGATTGATTCAGGAACAAATTTTATTAGGAGCTCCATTGCAGAGTTCGGGCCTAGTCATTAATCGAGAAGCGATGGGAACGACAGAACCTGTGACTGAGGAAGATTCCCTTGAAAACGAATCCTAATGATTCATTGGGTGGGATGGCGGAACGAGCCAAGAACCAATTCATTTATTCTGATAGGTCATGGAACGCCCCTACGAATGAAAGGGATGTTGAAAGAGCAAATATTCGCCCGCGAAAGCCTTACTGGATTGCTAAGTTTTGGGCAATTCAATAAAAATAAATAAAATAAAGGTAAAAATAAATGAAGATTCATTAATTATAAAATGGAATTTATCATTTTATTTTATTCCTACGTGTACGTGACAGTGACAGATTATATCTCAAAAAATTCCATGATTCATTATTCATTCAATTCAAAATATATACAATATTATTTAATCGTTTCATTCGCGAGGAGCTGGATGAGAAGAAACTCTCATGTCCAGTTCTGCAGTAGAGATGGCATTGAGAAACAACCATCAACTATAACCCCAAAAGAACCAGATTTCGTAAACAACATAGAGGAAGAATGAAGGGAATATCTTATCGAGGCAATCGAATTTGTTTCGGCGGATACGCCCTTCAGGCACTTGAACCCGCTTGGATCACATCTAGACAAATAGAAGCGGGGCGACGAGCCATGGCACGATATGCGCGTCGTGGTGGAAAAATATGGGTACGTATATTTCCAGACAAACCTGTTACAGTAAGGCCTACCGAAACACGTATGGGTTCGGGGAAAGGATCTCCCGAATATTGGGTATCCGTCGTTAAACCGGGTCGAATACTTTATGAAATGGGTGGAGTATCAGAAATTGTAGCCAGAGAAGCTATTTCTATAGCTGCGTCCAAAATGCCTATACGAACTCAATTCGTTATTGCGGGATAGGGATATGGAACGAAAGGAAAGGGGCCTTGTGATGAAAAAACCGCAGTTTTTTTATTTCTGGACAAACAATCTTTCTTCTTTTTTTCTTCGCCCTTTAGTTAGTTAGCATTGAAAGAAAAAAGAGAAAAATAATAAGAATGATATGATTCAACCTCAGACCTATTTAAATGTAGCGGACAACAGCGGGGCTAGAGAATTAATGTGTATTCGAATCATAGGAGCTAGTAATCGCCGATATGCTCATATTGGTGACGTTATTGTTGCTGTAATCAAAGAAGCAGTTCCCAATATGCCTCTACAAAGATCAGAAGTGATCAGAGCTGTAATTGTACGTACATGTAAAGAACTCAAACGTGACAATGGTATGATAATACAATATGATGACAATGCAGCAGTTGTCATTGATCAAGAAGGAAATCCCAAAGGAACTCGAGTTTTTGGTGCGATCGCTCGGGAATTGAGACAGTTGAATTTTACTAAAATAGTCTCATTAGCTCCTGAGGTATTATAAATAGATTCTAAATAAATACTAATAGATGAAAACATAATAAAACATAAAAAAAGGGAGGTTCATAGTAAGATATCTGAACTGAATTAGATTCCATTAATTAGTAGAATGCATTAGTAGATTGTTTCTCACGCATATACCTTTAATAATTCATGAAAAAAAAAAGAGTAGAGCATGCTGATTATATAAAAACCCGGAGGCACCAATAATTATAGTTCATCATGGGTAGGGACACTATTGCCGAAATAATAACTTCTATACGAAATGCTGACATGGATAAAAAAGGAACGGTTCGAATAGCATCTACAAATATCACTGAAAACATTGTTAAAATACTTCTACGCGAAGGCTTTATCGAAAATGTGAGAAAACATCGAGTAAGCAAGAAATATTTCTTGGTTTCAACTCTGCGACATAGAAGGAATAGAAAAGGGCCATATAGAACTGTTTTAAAACGTATCAGCCGACCCGGCCTACGAATCTATTCCAACCATCAACGAATTCCTAGGATTTTAGGAGGAATGGGTATTGTAATTCTTTCGACTTCTCGAGGTATAATGACAGACCGAGAGGCTCGACTAGAAGGAATCGGGGGAGAAATTTTGTTATATATATGGTGATCTTTATGATCTACGAATTGCATCCGTAGGAAAACTTCCTATTTTTTTTTTGAAAAAAGAGGAAGGGTTGTCTAATATCACTCCTACTCCATGAGTTGATAATTAAAGGGGTTACCTGGAATGAAAGAACAAAAATGGATTCATGAAGGTTTAATTACTGAATCACTTTCCAATGGTATGTTTCGGGTTCGTAGTGACTTTTCAACATTCCTCTCGTTCGGATACAATCGGAGGTTCCAAATTTCAAGAGACTTATTTTCTTTTCTTCGAAGGAGTAGATTCAAAATTTAAATAAAATTAAGGAGAAACAA